AAAACCCATTGCGTTCCGGGAAAAGATCGCAATATCGTATTCGTCTAGAAGAAAAACAGAAATTGCGTTTTCATTATGGTCTGACAGAGCGACAATTACTTAGATATGTGCATATCGCTAGAAAAGCAAAAGGGTCAACAGGCCAGGTTTTACTACAACTACTTGAGATGCGTTTGGATAACATCCTTTTTCGATTGGGTATGGCTTCGACCATTCCTGGAGCCAGGCAATTAGTTAACCATAGACATATTTTAGTTAATGGTCGTATAGTGGATATACCAAGTTATCGTTGCAAACCCCGAGATATTATTACTACGAAGGATAAACAAAGATCGAAAGCTCTGATTCAAAATTCTATTGCTTCAGCCCCTCGCGAGGAATTGCCAAACCATTTGACTATTGACTCATTCCAATATAAAGGATTAGTAAATCAAATAATAGATAGTAAATGGATCGGCTTAAAAATAAATGAGCTGTTAGTCGTAGAATATTATTCCCGTCAGACTTGAACCTAAAGAACATAACAAGGAAAGGGGTTCAGACAATTATGTCCCCTTTTCAACGAAGTAAATAGATCTAAGGGCCTTGATCCGCATTTTTATCATTCACGTATCACAAATAGATACGTAGTAGGATTTTTTTTTTCTTTTTTGCTCTTTCCGCGATATTTGTATTTTACGTACGCGTACTACAGTAATTAGGAATAAAGATTCTCTATCAAATAAAGCTGTTGGAATAATGATATCAATTTTTATTTGATTTGATATATTGCGGTCGGTAACGCTGGTGAATTAACAGAAACGGAAAGAGAGGGATTCGAACCCTCGGTAAACAAAAAGCCTACATAGCAGTTCCAATGCTACGCCTTGAACCACTCGGCCATCTCTCCTACATAATCTTATTATTGACCAGAAACCGAGTGAATTGCGAGTTATTCATATTATTTTATTCCAGTACAGACACGACCAATCAACGGTTCCATAGGAATAAAAAATTCCTTTCAAATTTCATATTTATTAACAACTTCTCTTATGATATACCCCATAGATCTATTTATTAGAAATTCATGAATCGTACCGTGGATTTTTCTATTTCATTTCATTCAATTGTATAATGATTATTCCATCCCTTTTTCTCTTTGGATCATAACCAAATCCAAATTTCTCGAGTTATCAGACTCGAGTTATAAGAATCCATAGTAAAATAAAGTCCTTGGTTATTCAACTTAAATGAAATAGTAATAGTTCCGTGCATTTATTTGTATACTACGAAATTTATATAAAATTCAATCTGATTCAAAAGTCTCCTATCTCTCTTTGTTCGAAAAGGGTACATTTTGAGCAGAGGGTATACATCTTTTTATTAGAATTTTTCTGTTTTTATGTTATTTTGTACTGTACAATTCCTTTGTTTGTGGGATCATTTTCCCCGAGGGGGTAATGAGAAGAATTATAGAATGGATTGCTAATTATGCCTAGATCTCGGATAAATGGAAATTTTATTGATAAGACCTCTTCAATTATAGCCAATATTTTATTACGAATAATTCCGACAACTTCAGGAGAAAAAAAGGCATTTACCTATTACAGAGATGGTGTGATTTGATTCTTTTTTCTTGTTTTTTTCTTTTTTAGCCCTCACTTCAGTCTTACGAGAAAAAGACGCGAGAAAGAACAAAATTTTTGAAATAAAGCTACGCTTAGTGAAGGTAAAGTTTGGAGATAGAACAATTCCTTCTGTCGTGTATCCTCGATTGATCCAGCCTCAGATACTTGAATTGTCGATTTTAGTATTGAACGAAAGGTTACACCTATAGGTTCTGTATTGTGAGTCAATCCTACTCTACTAGTACCAATAGGCGGCATAGGGGAAGAAGCACTACACTAGGAATCAACAACACGAAAACTTTGTTAGAAATTACCCTTTTCCTTATCGGTATCGGGACTAACAAGAATGGTTGGGACAACAAACATCCATCTCGTTCGTACTTTGGATACCCGTATAACCATCAAAGATCGTTGAAGTGACTAATTCCTGGAAATAGTAGGCGTTGAGGACAAAGAAATCGTTGGAGTTACCATTTCTATCTAGCACTAATACGATTGATTGGTGTTAAGAAAAAACCTCTTGCGGGAAGGCTGGCTAGAGATTTCTTGTAAAAATACCAGCTCCTGTCAGTTCATAATGAGAATAATAGGGAAATTTGGATTCCATGGCTTATTCCCCTTAGTACTATGCGCAGAAGGGAGGAGCCGTATGAGATGAAAATCTCACGTACGGTTCTGGAACGGAGATTTTTTGAATAAAATGAACGACCGTAACGGATGTCGGCTCAATCCGAAGGAAATTATGCGGAAGCTTTACAGAATTATTATGAAGCTACGCGACCAGAAATTGATCCTTATGATCGAAGTTATATACTCTATAACATAGGCCTTATACACACAAGCAATGGAGAACATACAAAAGCTTTGGAATATTATTTCCGGGCACTAGAACG